ATCGGAATCGTGGGAAGTACTCCTTGATAATTTCTACCAATTTAAAGCCCCAATTAAAATTCTTTTTATACACAGAAAAATACACTTACATAATCTCTATTACGAATCCTTTGTGTACCTTAGTGTTCCTAGCTATCCACTCATTTTTATCAATCTACTTTCGGGTAAATATGGTAATAGATAGTAAAAACCTCATAAAGTTGATCTTTTGAACCCGCTTCAAGTCATGATGACTAATCAATCAATCTTGGGGTAAACAGTCTCTAATACTTATGTTTACTTTTCTTAACTCTTGTACATAGGAAATGAGATTCAATCTTTTACTGCAAATTTCTAAGCCGTTTCTTTCACTCATATAACTATCTGGTTTCCTTCATCAACCCGCTAATAATGAATAAAAAAATATATATATATATTCAACTCATGACACTTCCTTCCTAGAAAGAAAAGAAGTAGGGGTAAATTTATGTCTTAACGAATCACACGTAGAGATATTGATAACACACATAGAGTTAATGGTATTTCATAACTAATTGATTGAGCAGCAGCTCTTAGACCACCTAAAAAAGAATATTTATTATTTGAGCCATATCCTGACATAAGAAGGCCGACAGGAGCAATACTTGAAATAGCAATCCATAAAAAAACACCGATACTGAGATCGGCTAGAACAAGGTGATAACCAAAAGGAATTACTAAATAACTTAATAAAATTGATATGACTGCTATAGATGGTCCAATACTGAATAAACGAGTATCTCCTCTAGATGGAAGAAGATTCTCTTTGAAAAGTAATTTGGTACCATCTGCTAGAGCTTGGAGAATTCCCAAAGGTCCCGCGTATTCAGGACCAATACGTTGTTGTATACCCGCAGATATTTCTCTTTCTAACCAAACAATTACTAGTACACCTATTGTGATTCCTAATACAAGAGTAAAAATAGGGATAAGCATCCATATGATCCCATAGACCTCTTTTAAGGATTCCAATCTAGAAAAGGAATTGATAGCTTGTACTTCTGTTGTATCAATTATCATTTTAACGATCAACTTCTCCCATAATGATATCTATACTACCTAGTATCGTCATAATATCAGCCAATTTCATTCCTTTAACTAACTGAGGAAGAATTTGCAAATTAATAAACCCCGGGGGACGAATTTTATATCGCCAAGGAAAAACACCCTTATCTCCTATCAGAAAAATTCCCAATTCTCCCTTTGGTGCTTCGACTCTCGTATAAAGTTCTTGCTTCGACAATTCAAAAGTCGGAGAAGGTTTTTTACTAATGAATCGATAGTCAAACTCATTCCATACAGTATCTTTTACTCTATCAAAATCAAAGCGGCGGATTTCTAAATTTTCATAGGGCCCTCCAGGAATTCCTTCTAGGGCCTGTTGAATAATTTTTATGGATTCTGTCATTTCACTGATTCGTACTAAATAACGAGCTAATGAATCCCCCTCTTTTTGCCATTGGACTTCCCAATCAAATTCGTCGTAACACTCGTAATGATCAACTTTACGAAGATCCCATTGTATTCCGGAAGCTCGTAGCATTGGTCCCGACAAACCCCAATTTATTGCTTCCTCTCCACCAAGAATGCCTACTCCTTCAACTCGTTCTAAAAAAATGGGATTCCGTGTAATAAGCTTTTGATATTCAGCAATTCCTGTTAAAAAATAATCGCAAAAATCCAAACATTTATCTATCCAGCCATGAGGTAAATCAGCAGCGACTCCGCCAATACGAAAAAAATTGTGCATCATTCGCATACCGGTGGCAGCTTCGAATAGGTCATATATCAATTCTCTTTCTCGAAAAATATAGAAGAAGGGAGTCTGTGCCCCAATATCTGCCATAAAAGGGCCAAGCCATAACAAATGCGAAGCTATACGACTTAACTCCAACATAATGACTCTGATATAACTGGCCCTTTTAGGGACTTGAATATTGCCTAATTGCTCTGGCCCATTTACAGTTATTGCTTCTGTGAACATAGTAGCTAAATAATCCCAACGTGTTACATAAGGCAAATATTGTATAATTGTTCGATTTTCCGCAATTTTTTCCATACCTCTGTGTAAATAACCCAATATTGGTTCACAGTCAATAACATCTTCACCATCTAGAGTAACAATGAGTCGAAGAACACCATGCATTGATGGGTGGTGAGGTCCCATATTGACTATCATGAGGTCTTTTCTAGCTGGTACAGTCATAGGTTTTTCCTGATTCATTCTTCCATGAATTGCTGAAAGCGAAAAGAAGTTAATCAAACTTTAAGCGAATAATTAAAACTAACTCTTCAAATTAACGAGTTTTTCTCTCTCGAATACCCAACTGCCCTATTAATTCTTTATAACGCGATCTATTTTTTTTTGACAAATAAGCCAGCAAGTGTTGACGTTTTCCCAGAATTTTCCGCAGACCTCTCTGAGATAAATAGTCTTTTTTGTGCAATTCCAAATGTGAAGTAAGTCTCCGTATCTTATTGGTGAAACTTACTACTTGAAATTCAACAGATCCTCTGTTTTCTTTGTTTTCTTCTTGTTCTTGCAAAATAATTGAAATAAATAAATTTTTTACCATAAAAGAATTTCACACTCCCCTTTTTATAGATATTGATTTTTTTGATCAGTAATAATAATGTCAGAAATTTTAATGTAGTATACACAATAATCATAATTTCTTTATATATTCCTTATTTTATCAATTAACATTAATCAATAGAAAAATTAAAAAAGATGATTGATAGAATAGAACAACAGAATATATAGGAAACTCAAAATTTTAAATCAGGGATACATATATATCCTTAACATACTCAAACGGCTCCCATTATTGGTATCAAACCAATAGCGATTCATACAAGCTAAATCTTCTAATCGATAATTAGGCCAAAAAAAGAACTTTAATTGAATTAATTCATTTTTTTTTCTGTCAATTTTTTTACTTTCATCCAAAAATTGACTCCAGTTTTTTATCTTGTTCTCCTTGCAAAATAATTGATTTTTATGCACAGCATTCTGATTCTTTAAATTCAAATTGAAAGAAATTAGAATTCTCAATTCTCTACGACGTCTAGACGATAAAATTTTTTCAGGAACAAGCAAATCATAATTATTTTTGTTTCTATTTAAAGTTTTTCTTTTATGTCTTGAAATGGATTCATCAAAATTATTCTTAGCAACGTTTTGGGGGTTTTGGTATCTTTGATTACTCTGGTGCTTACTTTTATGAACCAATGAAATACCTATGATTTGATACATAAAAAACTGTCCGTCATTTTTTACAGATAGACGGGCAGGTTCCATAATTAATATTCCCTTTTTCGTTAATTGTGTAAGATTTAAACGCCTCCTCATTATATCCAGATTCATTTCTTTCCTTTGAATATAGGATATAGTAATTTTTCTTACATTTATGAGGCTAACCAGGAGACCATATATCTGGATATTATTCATCATTTTTTGATTCAATTGATTCAAACGTCCAGTCCATCTTAATTGCAAAGGAAAATCTCTTTTAAGGAATATTTTTAGTTTTGCGATCGATTCTAAAAAATATTCTTCAATATTGTTTTGATTCTTTAATTCAAAATATTGTTTTGAATTTGATGGGCTAAAATTTAAAAAATCCTCATTCTCCTCTTGCTTTCTCTTGATATTTTGATTTTCACTAAAATTTGGATTTATATTCAAATTAAAAAGAAGTAAGTTGCTTGGGATAAACCAAGGTTTCTCTTTATATTTATGATAAAGTATCACAAACTCTGGAAAGAAAAAATTTTTCGGATTAGATATGAGGCGATTTAAGATTAAGAATTTTTCATTCATTCCCATCCAATCAAAAGACATTCCCATCCAATCAAAAAAGACCTTTTTGTAATTGATTTCGGAATTTGAATCAATTGGAAGATAAAAAATATGAATTTTATCCCTTATTTTGTCCTTATTAGGTTCAACTTGAATATTTGTATTAAATTTCCAACTCAAATATTTTCTATCTGTATTTTTTTCCATATATATAATATCACTTTTTCCTAGATAATTCTTGATAGGAATATTCTTGAGTATGTTAAAGTCTTTATTTCTGCTGGAATTTTCTTGCTTCTTATTTGTTTCTAATGATGATGATGATCTATAAATATAGGACTTCTTCTTAGTTTCAGAATGAATATATTTATATGATAAAAGATCATATCTATAGTTTTTTTGAAAATTATCCTCTTTATTTGGTAATAAATATACTTTCGAATTTTGTTTTTTTTTGTAATCAAATAATTGGTCTTTTTCATAGAAATACCATTTCCTTAAATCCTTATTTTGAGACGTATGGCATTGATTTATTCCGTTTCGCCATTTTTGTGGAACTAATCTAGACCATGTAATCTGAGATAAATCGTATTGATAATGACCTCTTAACCAGTTTTTCCATGGATTCATTCCATAATTTTGAAGTTTCTTATGTCTTATTTCGGAATCAAATATTCCCTGTCTTCCAAAAAAATCCTTGATTTCATTCTTAATAAAAAAAGACGGTCCATTATATTGAAGAATAGATCTTAACTTATTGAAGTTAATAACTTGGGTTTGTGATAATTTTAAAAAGACATATTTTTGTGACAAGTAAGATAAATCAAAAAAAATATGTGACTTCCGCTTACTATTTCTAAGATTATCAAAAGCCTTTATAGTCATAGGCGAAATCAAGTCAATTTTATTTTGTTTTATTTTATTAATCCCTTCTTGATTTGTTTCATTGTTGTGAATGTATTTCTCAAGAATTTTTTTGGTTGATTCCATAAAAAGTTGTAGAGCTATTCTGCGCATATTAATGATACATAGAAATATATCTATGTATATTTTTTCAATGAAAAATTTAACTATTAATTCAATATTTTTTCTTTTTAATATTTTCCAAATTTTTGGTAGTGATTCTCTATTATTCTTTTTATTTTTTATTTGATTTCTAATTGTGTTTCTTCTATCAATT